CTAGAAAAAAATTTTATAACGTTTAGACTTATGAAGTCTTGTATAGAATATCAAATAGAATATCAAAAAAAGTGATCTAATTTCTACCTATTACTATGATATTAGGATCCGCGGATTGGGTACTAGAAAAGTAAATGGATTCGATTCGGGATTTGATCCGTTTTTTCTCTATGAATGAGATAAAGACAGAAAGGAGCCTTATAGCTTATAGATAGAGATAGAGTTTTAGAGTTTACCTTTTTTTAGCGCTTAACTTTTCAGTGTTCAAAAATTATTCGCATAAACATAAAAAGGGGACATTTTTACCCATTTGTTAGTCGAATTCGTCGAATACGCTTGAAGTGCGTAAAACAAAAGGGCTTGTTTTTATTTTATTAAGCACATGAGGACTATCCGCATATCACTTATCCCAGTTCCACTTGGAGTAACGCGGGTCCGTGCTATGCTATATCATAATTTCTATTTGATATTAAATAAAAATATTCAATGAAAAATTGAAGCACGCAAATTACCTTAATTCCTTGTGGGCATCTCATATATATATAAATAAGATAAGACCCCAGATTCGGTATATCTGTGTAACAATTTTTGTTCTAGGGTTTACATATATACATAATTGTTGTTATACTTGAAATTCAAAAGGATTTATTATTGAAAATTCTTGATACTGATTAGTTGTGTATCAATTGAGTTTTCTTAGGCCATTAAGGAAACACAATTTAAAATCTAAGAAAGAACTTTTCATGAATTACCAGTCAACAGTTAACGGGTCCAATTTGATTTTGACTGAATTTTTTATTGTGTGACTCCAATTTTTCTTTCAAAAAAAAAAAAGGGGGGAGAGAAATGTAATTTTTAGGCGTTGTGTGTTTTGATAATTGTTTGAGATACTATACAATTAAGAGAAGGGCCCGGCTCCAATCAAAAAAGGGAGGGTTTTTAGTTAAGGAATATTTCCATTTATTTTTCTCGTTTTGGCGGCATGGCCGAGTGGTAAGGCGGGGGACTGCAAATCCTTTTTCCCCAGTTCAAATCCGGGTGTCGCCTGATCAATAAAAACCCGAAAGCCCTTTGCTTTATTTTAAGAATCTGGAGATTAAAAAACTGCCAATCCTTGCGCCTGGGATTTTTAGTATAGGAAGGACTAGTCTATCAAGACTTCCAGTACTAATGTACTGTCTAATCACCGATTCTTGAATTATATATCTATAGTTGAGTGGGGAATTATTAGTTGTTGAAAGGATGTAAGATGCTTTGTATACATACTCACGAGAATTTATGAGTGCTTAGATATTCAATCAATATTGGATGAATAATTGGCTTCGTTCAGAATCTCTTTTTGACTCTGTACTATTGATTCCATTATTATTAGTAATCAATAATAAAAGAGTTTCTTCATATTTGGGGCATAATTCACATGGATATAGTAAGTCTTGCTTGGGCTGCTTTAATGGTAGTCTTTACATTTTCCCTTTCACTTGTAGTATGGGGAAGAAGTGGACTCTAGGGTAATTACTAATTGAATTGAGTTGAGTAATCAAACTGTATTAATAGTTTCATAATCCTTCTGCAAAGCGTTTTTCAAATATCTTCATTTTTTAATTCTACTAATTAAATGATTCCCATCTTCGTATTTTGAAACTAAACGGAATACGCATGATATGCCATTTTTTCCAACCAAATTTGAAATAGAGTATTTAGGCGAACTAGCTCTTAACAGAATTATATATTATATATTATATAAATATTACATACAATAAGGAGCAACCGAACCCCTTTTTATTTGTTTCTCGCTTTACTGTTCAAAGAGGAAGTCGATCTATTATTATGTAGATACGTACTTTACCTTATATCTTTATATCGAGGGAAACACCAATAGAGTGTTTGTTTGTCCAACGAAGTACTACGCATAAAATTGTTTGAATCATCTGTCAACGGCTAAATCAATTATTCTTTGCTTTGTCGGAATGCTAAAAAAAAATGACTAGGTTTCTTTTACATAATCTATTCGATGCCCATACCATATCTTCTTCCATGGATTTGATTGTTTCGTCCGATCCTGGGATCCATATTCGAAATAAATGAAATCATAATAAAACGAGTAATTAGAACCGTAAGACATAAGATAAGAGTAAAGGGGGGCAGTCAATTATATTGATCGAAATTGGTCTAAATCAAATGGATGTACCAAAGTAAAGAACTCGAATTGGGGTACTATGTATATTACACATATGGGAGTTATATGTACATGTATCAATATACAGATTACGGAGTGATCTACATTAAGCCATCTTTCTTTATACAGTCCAACTTTAGACTTTAGAATTTTATATAATAATTTTATATTTATAGTAGTACACTAAAAAATAGTGTGGTAGAAAGGTTCCTATATTCCTTTCTACCATACTATCAAATCTCATATACGTCTGATTTTAATTCGCTCATTTTATTTAAGACGTGGAATTTGAATCCCTTTCTTCCATTATTGATAAGAACTCAG